TGAGGGATAGATATTACTTATATTTTTTCCCTTTCCAAACAAATTTAAATGATTGAAGTTTTTCTATTTGGAATCGTATTAGGTTTAATTCCGATTACTTTGGCTGGATTATTCGTAACTGCATATTTACAATACAGGCGCGGTGATCAGTCGGACCTTTGATTAATTTAATTAATCATTTGTTTTTAGTGACCTCCTCCTTAATCCACAGGAGGTCAAATTCTGATTGCTGTTGAAGTTAGCGACCTTATTTCAGTGGAATTTGACCTAACAAGAACGGAATCACGCACGCTCTGTAGGATTTGAACCTACGACATCGGGTTTTGGAGACCCACGTTCTACCGAACTGAACTAAGAGCGCTTTCTTATCAGAATTTTTTTGAACCCCAATACACCTTGCATGTATATATATAATATAGCATTTCTAAACTAAAAATGAAAGAAATATCATGTATGTCCAATTAATTGATCTCAATTTATTCCTCCTTATTGCTCATAGGAGAACTAAAGTAATAGAATAGGTAGGGATGACAGGATTTGAACCCGTGACATTTTGTACCCAAAACAAACGCGCTACCAAGCTGCGCTACATCCCTTTCAATTGGTCTACAGTTTCATTGTAGAGAATCCCTGTCTTCTTTTCCATAGTGTTATTTCTTCCATTGATATACACAATTTTGATTGTCATTTCTTCTTTTTGGGGGGGACTCATGTCATATAACATATTGTATAACATATAATAAAATAATAAAAGACTTATCTATACCCATATGAGACGTTAAAAACAAAAAGAAGGAGGATTTTCAATGCGAGATCTAAAAACATATCTTTCCGTGGCACCAGTACTAAGTACTCTATGGTTCGGATCTTTAGCAGGTTTATTAATAGAGATCAATCGTTTATTCCCCGATGCGTTGACATTCCCCTTTTTTTCTTTTTAGTTATTGATACGGGAAGGGGATTAGAGATACAATCAAATCAAATAGCTGTAACTAATTAATTGCTATTTTTTTTTTGAAAAAGACTAAAGTCTATTCAATCTCAGCGAAAATCCCGGCTTAAATTTATATTATAATAGAGTGACAACGGGGATGGAAATGTGCTCCTAGGGCAACAGTATCATAAAAAATAGTTAAATAAGATACTGTACTGCAATTAGAAATATAGTTTGAAATAATTGTATTCCTTATTATTTACTATTTTTTGACTATTACTCTAGTGATTGTAACGAAATCTTTCGTAATTAGATTTAGAGTTAGCAACTTCTATTTTTTCTTTGTTCCTTTCTTATTCGCTTCAGATTGAAAAAATGGAAGAGTTGAGCGAATCAAAAACCAAAGGGGGTTCATGGCCAAGAGTAAAGATGTCCGAGTAACGGTTATTTTGGAATGTACCAGTTGTGTCCGAAACGGGGTTAATAAAGAATCAACGGGCATTTCCAGATATATTTCCCAAAAGAATCGACACAATACGCCGAGTCGATTGGAATTGAAAAAATTCTGTCCCTATTGTTACAAACATACGGTTCATGGGGAGATAAAGAAATAGATCGAATGCAGGTCTGTTTGTCACTCTTCCAAGGAACATTAAAAATGACATATTATATATATAATATATATTTTAATATAACTAAAGTAAATCCTAATTTCTATTTCTTCTATTTCAGTTGGATCTAAAAAAAAAAAGAATTAGAACTCAGAAATAGGATTTTCAGGGATAAGGAACAAACAAACCATGGATAAATCCAAGCGACCCTTTCTTAAATCCAAACGATCTTCTCGTAGGCGTTTGCCCCCGATCCAATCGGGGGATCGAATTGATTATAGAAATATGAGTTTAATTAGTCGGTTTATTAGTGAACAAGGAAAAATTTTATCTAGACGCGTGAATAGATTGACCTTGAAACAACAACGATTAATTACTATTGCTATAAAACAAGCGCGCATTTTATCTTTGTTACCTTTTCTTAATAACGAGAAACAGTTTGAAAGAACCGAGTCGACCGCTAGAACTACTGGTTTTAGAACCAGAAATAAATAGGCTTACTCTTCAATCAAATCAAAATTCCAATATGCTATGAACTCAAACCCAGATGGATATTTTGTTCGAAAAATAATAAAATCTAAATTCAATTTTCGTGTTGTAATAAAAAAAAAAGAATCAAAGAATCGGGGAAGAATAAAAGTTTTTTTGTTTGAGCGCGTTAACTCATTTTGACGACTTTATCATCTTATCAATTTTTTCTTATACTAATTTAGACTATATCTTCCCGGAGTTCATTCTCCGGGGAATGTCATTTAAGTTTTTCGGTAAATGCCTTACAATCCTTTTCCTCTATGATCTCATTAGAAATCATATAAAGACAATTCCTATTTAATATAGCTATTTGTGCAAGTATTTTACGATTAAGAAGCAATTGACTCTTGTACAGATCATTTATAAATTTACTATAACTATAGGATACTTTATTTTCGCGAATTACTGCATTTATCCGAGTGATCCACAAACGACGAAAATCCCTCTTTTGCCTATCTCTATCCCGATGAGCAGAAACCAAAGCTCTTATTTTCTGTTGAGTAATAGTTCGAGTAAGTCTTGAATGAGCCCCCCCAAAGCTTGATGCAAATAAACGGATTTTTGTTCGACGTTTACGAGCTACATATCCTCGTCTAATTCTGGTCATTGAATAAATGAAACTTTGATGAATAACTAATTGATTTCCGTTCTTTTAGTTATTATTTTCCTCTTTACTGGTCGATTAATAACAAAACAGATTCTTCCAATGTATAAAATAAAAATTCCAATGGCTTTGGCTACTATAACCTCCCCGACCACTATATATATTTTTTTCATTTCACCGCACAAAAACATAGTAAGTAAATATAAAACTAAAATTTAAATGGATATGGATAAAGAAATAGTGGTTCCATCGTTTCTATGGTTACTTCTTAAACGGTGAGGTCCTTTCTATACACCGGAACCCCTTCCTTCATTTAATCAATATTATTGGTAACTTGTACAGTTCACATCCTTTGGCTCTACCCATGAATTATATTATTTAGTAATAGGTCTTTCACAATGAGATCTAACCCATACAGTAACGGTATTTAATTATGAAAGTTAGCTAGGTAGCTGACCCTGTTAGTCCGTTTTTGCAAGAGTGGGAACATAATTTTTCTGCTTATATATTTCCCCCGCTTAATGGATAACCATTTCTTACCAAAGGGGAATTGCTTCTCATCTTAAATTCAGGTGATTGGATTTGCACCAATGGAAACCATAAATGGAATACACAGGGAGATAATGGATCTTTTTGATTTGTTTGTAGATAGTGAGCGGAATTTTTCCATTGTATCCTATCCTACTCATATTCTATTTCTATCCTATTCACTGGTATTGATTGATCATTGATACTGGAAACATACAGTTTGTCTTTTTTTTGTGTCCCAGCCCTAGCTCATGATCTAAACGTGTCGCACATACACCCTAGTACATGTTCCTCGGCGCTGAGGACATCCCCGAAGAGCGGGGGATTTCGTGACATTTCTTATTGGCTGTCGTGTATTTCTAATAAGTTGCTTAATGGTTGGCATGCTGTATCGTATACATAATAGGCTGGTTGAGATCGATCCTAACCGGATGATTATGAATCGCTTTTTTTTTAATCTATTTATATTTAATAGAATATTAAACCCGGTAAGAATATAAAGAAAATCTCAACACAACACTAGTAGGGATTTCAGCGAAATCCTTCATTCAACCGCTACAAGATCAACAATTCCATGAGCTTGGGCTTCTGTTGCTGACATAAAAACATCTCTTTCCAGATCTTCGGATACAACCCATAAGGGTTTGCCCGTTCTTTGTACATAAACCCTTGTGATGGTTTCGCGCAGTTTCAGTAGTTCTTCCGCTTCCAAGATAAATTCTCCCGTTTGTGCCTCATAAAAAGAGGCTGCGGGTTGGTGAATCATTACCCTGATGATAAATAAATGGTTTCTCTATCTTGCAGGATGCTGAGGTGCAAACAAAAAAAAAAAAAAACAATTGAAGAACCGTACGGGCATTTTTTGTGCAGTGCATACGGCTCTCTAATGGAATTTACTTTTACCTTACAGCCAATAAAGATAAAATCTAGGATCTATCAGACGCAGATCGGTAAATGATCCAATTACCACCCTTCCTTTCGGGGGAGTTAAAAAATACTATGATGGTTCCGTTGCTTTATATATTTATTTCGTCTGTGATTCAGCAATCCCAAAGTTTTTTTGAGCTAAGGCAAAAAATGAATCTTTTCTATAAAAAATAAATATTGTTAAAACGCTTCCGGTGTGAAAACAAAAAAAAAGTTTGTGCCGCTTAAATGTACTACCCCAAGATGAAATTCGGAATATCTTATTATCTCATACTACTCTTTCGATACATAATTTAATGTAAAAAAAAAGAGAGTTTTCTCATATCAAATTCGAAGTGCCATGCTATTATTACTTAATATTCCTGCTAAGGCATAGTCTTTTTTTCTTTCAAATAAAAAACTCAATGGCGCCAAGCGTGAGGGAATGCTAGACGTTTGGTAATTTCTCCTCCGACCAGGATAAAGGATCCCATTGAAGCGGCCAATCCCATGCATATTGTATGTACATCTGGTCTTACAAATTGCATAGTATCGTAAATAGCTACTCCGGGTATTACCCATCCTCCGGGAGAATTTATAAACAAATAGAGATCTTTGGTATCATCCTCTATACTGAGATATACCATAAGACCAATAAGTTGATTTGAGATCTCACTATCAACCTCTTGGCCTAAAAAAAGCAATCTTTCGCGATAAAGTCGGTTGATTAGGATAAAAAACTATCCCTTAGGAACCGTACATGCACCTTTTGAGGCATACGGTTCAAAAAATCGTGGAAAAAAGATCAATGTATAAGATTCCAGCCCCTTTATTTTGGCTTAGAGTAGGTTCTATCTAACTTTTAACAAAGGAACCCTTTTTCTTCCAAAAAAAAAGATAAGTTTTTGCTCGTTTTCCTATAACCTATAATACGAAATTCACTACACTTATCAAACAAACTTCTCATTGATATATTGTTTCATCGCCAAATTACGATGTAATTTTCTTGTTCCTGAAGGGGCCCCTTCCATTTTTTTAGGTTTATGCTCTACTCCAGGTAAAGATTTCCCCGATTTCTATTTGCACATATAGGATAAATGCTCCCAATACCACTTCTTTTTTGAATTCATTTGATGCCTTTCTTCCGTCAAATAGTTGAGGTATTCAGCATATTATTCTATTCGATTAATTAACACTTTGAGATCACCCCTCTTTCTAATTTAATAATAAAATCGTTTATGATACAAGTAGTAATCGCCGATCTATTACTAATTGGGTTTTTTCTAAACGGAGCCTGGATACTTCATTTTCTTGGTCCAACCAAGCCAACCATAAATAAGTTTTATTGAGATGGTAATATTAATCTGGATCCCCCCAAAACGGATCTAATTGCACCTCACGCGCCAAATTTTGAATAAATTGATTGGGTGAAACAAGGGATATCTCGATCGAGGGAGAGAACGGGGAAATCCCATATGACCCAATATATCTGACAAGCCGCACTATACGTCAACCCAAGATGCATCTTCCTCTCCAGGACTTCGAAAAGGTACTTTTGGAACACCAATAGGCATTAACAAAAAATGAAGTACTATATTTCACTTTGATGTGGAAACGTAATAATGGGTTTAATTGTCTTCATAAAAATTGGCCGTTATTTATTTTAGCCATGGTCAGAAAGGAAGACAGAATTAATAAAGTAACTAAAAAAAATAGGTCTTTCGAATGATGACTAAGTATGGATGGATTCACTCATAGAAAATGGGCTCAACCCACCATTGCGTATTGGGGCTTATCGGGTATAGAATAGATCTGCTTCTCTTTGTTCCTACGAACAGAATTGTTTGATTATTGCCAGCAGAAGAGAACAAATATTATCTCCTGCTCGGAGAGAATCCACTGAAGGGGGGAGGTCCATAGTATCGTTTTTAAAATGCAATAAAGTTACATAGTCTTTATCTTTATTTGATAAAAAGGGGTATTTCCATGGGTTTGCCTTGGTATCGTGTTCATACCGTTGTATTGAATGATCCCGGTCGGTTGATTGCTGTCCATATAATGCATACAGCTCTGGTTGCTGGTTGGGCCGGTTCAATGGCTCTATATGAATTAGCCGTTTTTGATCCTTCTGATCCTGTTCTTGATCCAATGTGGAGACAAGGTATGTTCGTTATACCCTTCATGACTCGTTTAGGAATAACTAATTCGTGGGGTGGTTGGAGTATCACAGGGGGGGCTGTAACGAATTCAGGCATTTGGAGTTATGAAGGTGTGGCCGGAGCGCATATTGTGTTTTCTGGCTTGTGCTTCTTAGCAGCTATTTGGCATTGGGTGTATTGGGATCTAGCAATATTTACTGATGAACGTACAGGAAAACCGTCTTTGGATTTGCCCAAGATTTTTGGAATTCATTTATTTCTTTCAGGGGTGGCTTGTTTTGGTTTTGGCGCATTTCATGTAACAGGTTTGTATGGCCCTGGAATATGGGTGTCCGATCCTTATGGACTAACTGGAAAAGTACAATCTGTAAATCCAGCGTGGGGTGTGGAAGGTTTTGATCCGTTTGTTTCGGGCGGAATAGCCTCTCATCATATTGCAGCGGGTACATTGGGCATATTAGCGGGCCTATTTCATCTTAGTGTTCGTCCGCCTCAACGTCTATACAAAGGATTACGTATGGGCAATATTGAAACCGTCCTTTCCAGTAGTATCGCTGCTGTCTTTTTTGCTGCTTTTGTAGTTGCTGGAACTATGTGGTATGGTTCAGCAACTACCCCCATCGAATTATTTGGTCCCACTCGGTATCAATGGGATCAGGGATACTTCCAGCAAGAAATATATAGAAGAGTTAGTGCTGGACTCGCTGAAAATCAAAGTTTCTCAGAAGCTTGGTCTAAAATTCCGGAAAAACTTGCTTTTTATGATTACATTGGGAATAATCCGGCAAAAGGGGGGTTATTCAGAGCGGGCTCAATGGACAACGGGGATGGGATAGCTGTTGGATGGTTAGGACACCCCATCTTTAGAGATAAAGAAGGGCGTGAACTTTTTGTACGTCGTATGCCTACCTTTTTCGAAACATTTCCAGTTGTTTTGGTAGATGGAGACGGAATTGTTAGAGCTGATGTTCCTTTTAGAAGGGCAGAATCAAAGTATAGTGTTGAACAAGTAGGTGTAACTGTTGAGTTCTACGGCGGCGAACTTAACGGAGTTAGTTATAGTGATCCTGCTACTGTTAAAAAATATGCTAGACGCGCTCAATTGGGTGAAATTTTTGAATTAGATCGTGCTACTTTGAAATCTGATGGTGTTTTTCGTAGCAGTCCGAGGGGTTGGTTTACTTTTGGACATGCTTCGTTTGCTTTGCTCTTTTTCTTCGGACACAT